TTATGAGAAATGATCCGCTTGCCCCGAAATTACCTGGCCCAATAGTGACTTCCCAATGAATTGGGCCTTTCGATACAATCAAATAGACTGCCACAAGGGCGCCATATTCTAGGAGCCCAAACTATGTGATTGAATAAATCCTCCTCTATCTGTTGCGGGTCGAGGGATCCTTCTCCTTCCCCTTCTTCAAACTCCGATTCGTATTTTTCATATAGAAATCTCTGATCAACGATAGAACAAGATCTATTTTGCATCATATCTAACTGATTCCTTGGTTCGGACCGAAGAAGCAATGTCACTCGATCATTATCAAACTGACTACAATCTTTTTCTGTCCGTGAGGATCCCACCAGAGCGCCTTCTACTTCTAATAGGCCATAAACTAGATCAGAATCATTCTCAACGAATCCATAAGAAGTGATCCAATTTTGTTCATCGGGTCCGGGTGGAGACCAAAGATCTTGAGCGACCGATCCGGCAGAACAACTCAAAAGATAAAGAAGTCTCGTGAATTTCTTCATGCTCGTTCCAAGTTCGAAGTACCATTTGTACAAATAAGAATCCCCTTCCTTACATGATTTCTTCTTCATATAGATAGATATAGGATCTATGGGGCAATTACTTAGAAATGCATTTTGTGCAACAGCCCTTCCTATCTGATAGAAAAGGATCCCATGATCCTGAACCGATCTTACCTGGGATCGCAAATCCCAAGTTTGTCTATGAAGAGCTGATCTAATTGTATTAGTGTCTATAATGGATTTCTTCTGTGTAATACTAATTGATAGGGCCTCATTGGTAAGTGCTACAAGATCTCGTGCATTGGAACCCATGGTTATGGACCCGAATCCGTTAGTATGGAACATTTTCTTTTCCAAGTGAAATCCCCTAGTATATGAAAGAATTAAAAAGTGCTTTCGTTGTTGTGGAATAAGAAGCCTTCGTATCTTAATGCATGTATTTCATTTATTCGGAGCTATTAGAGCGGGATCCACTTTTTGGGGAAGATGAGTCGAAGCAATAACAATAATCTTTCTAGTGAAACATATTTCACAATTCCTGGAGAGATAGTTCACTAATAGACCGAGGGATAAGTAATTCGGCTCATTCACATACAGATCATGAATGTTTGGAATCCATATGATGCAAGGAGACATTGCTTTTGCTAATTCGAATGGAAGGGTGATATCAAATCGGTCTATTTTCGGCGTCATATACATAGTTAGCACATTCGTGCTAGTTAGCAGCTCCGTATCCGTATCAAGGTCATCATCAATATCGATCTCGTCACTATCATCAATATCGATCTCGTCAATATCATCAATATCGATCTCGTCAATAAGATAACCTTTAGACTTGTCGAACTTGTTCGGAAATACCGTAATGAGAGGAACATAGGAGTTTGTCACTAGGTATTTGACCAAATAGGATCGTCCAGTTCCTATAGAACCTATCACTAAAATACCCCCAGAAGGGGATAGGGCTAAGCGGAGTGAAAAGGGTTTTCCATGAGATGGGAAATGAGAACTATTAGCCCCACACGAGGTTTGTGAATAAGTGATTGTCTGATAATGAGCAAGGAATATCCGTCTTTCTGCTAAACAGGATCTATTGAACTCATAATTCATTAGATACTTTTGATGAATGTCCACTAAGTATCGAAAGTCAATGGATCCCGGTTGTTCAATCATTTGATAACCAGAGTCATTCTTTGATAAATGATCACTATGAGTCAGACTCAATAGAATTTTATCAATCCCTTTTTCTGTCGTCGTTAAGGTGGAGAACTGAATCAAGAATTCTCTTTCTTCATCATCAATCGAATCACTGTTCGCGACCCAGGATTCTATTTTATCATCAATCCAATCACCGTTCACGTTTTTTCTTTTTCTTATCAATGAATAGATCTCTTTACTTGTACGACTTAGATGTCTCGTATTTCTCGAAAAAGTGATTCGATTGATGGGATTTGGTATGATACTTATGAGATCGATGAGATTGATATTCAAATATTTATTCTTAGAACGTATGGATTTGACCCCATAAGCGGGACCACCGCCCAATAGCATATTGTCGCCAGAAGCAGAACCCCGTATTTCTTCCAGAGAATCTCCTAATTGTTCCAGAGCAACTAGAAAGAGATTCTTTAACCAGAAAGAATTCAGTTCAGATGTAGGATACCTATCCAGAAGTTTTCGCAACTCAATCATGTATGATGGAATCATCAAAGATTTTATCTTTTCTAACTCTGTCTGTAACTCATTAGAGGCTCGAGAAACAAAGAGAAGATGTGTACGAACGAGATATCCAGCAACAAGAAGAAGGAAAAGGATTGAATAGAGGAACTCCCGAGCATTTGGTGATCTCAGATGTGCCCATATCAATGGAACGGGTGACTCATTATTTCGACGAATTCTTTCTTCGGACAGAAGAAGATTCTGTAAACACTTACTCGAAATCTCACTTGTCAGATTCCATTGTGAAAGAATCACCCACAATTTTTTCTGAGGAATTGGCCATGATATATCTGATCCATGCATAATATCATGAAAAATGGATATAAATCTTTGACTGCTACCTAGTACCGGCAATGGGTCTGAAAAAGTATCTAAAAGGGTGAAATTTAGATATTTGCACCCTGTCGAAGTAAGGAACCATGGCATATAGGTTTGGAACAGATTCCATTTTGAGAGATTTTAAAAAGCACTATCTCGTTGAAAGGTTCTATCCATCTGCCGTTTCTCAACACATTTCTTTAGACAAAGACTCCGTTTTTTCTTCGGATGGTCAATCTTTCTCAGAACATGGGGTGTGAATCAAACCCATGTTTGAATTGAAACTGAGATACTGATGCGAGTTCTTCCCTTCTGAATCAGATAGATTCATATCTGAAAGAGGCTGACAATAAGTTCTTTCAAAATTGACTATTTTTTCCTCTGTTAAAGGTGTTCCAGAAATGTCTGCGATCGAGTAAATAGCTCTACGAACGAATGGATCGGATCGAATTGGAAAATGGAAAGATTTGTACAAGTTATACGTTTCGTCACCACTTTGTGGAAAATAATCGTTAGGTATGAATATGTCAGATACCTGTGACTCGATTGGTGAAATAGTATCTCTCTCCAAAAAAACATGTTTTTTTTTACCGACGCACAAAGAAAATCTTTTTTTGTGAATGAACAAGATATTGAGGAATTGTCCATATGTAAGATCGTAATTATTGATACGGGCCTTCTCCACATAAAAAGGGAATCTTTTGTGACAATAGAACCAGAAGTGATGTGGATTATTCAAGAATCGAAGTGGATTTGCTTTATAAAAAGAAGATATCAATGAACTTCTATGAAATGGTTTCACGGGATTCAGCCAATTGTCTCGATCGTGGGATATCATTGAGAAATAGGAATCAGTGTTATCAAAGGATTTCCTGCGATTATTTCTAGTATGGAATGAGTCAATCATCCACTTGGGTGTCTTATTGAAAAAAAATGGTGATATTCTTCCTCCATTGATCAAGAATTTCGATCTTTGGGAAGTCTCATGATCATCCAATAACAATAAGAAGGGCTTAAATTTATTCAAATGAACGATTTGAACACCTATGGATTCTAACAACTGATTGCAGAGTTGATCATTCGGACCTTTCAATTCATAGATGTGGATCTCGGACCTATGAATGGGGATATTCCCGATACTCACAAAGAAAAAAGGAAGTGACTTGGACAAAAAGAAACGAAGTTACTTGGACAAAAAGAGAAGTTACTTGGACAATAAGAAACGAAGTGACTTAGACAAATCTTGTTTGTCGATAACCTCGGACCAATCAATCGAATATTTATTCATACGTAATCGATCGCTTTAAAATGGTTCTTCTGTTCAGAAACGAATAAAAATGGTCCAATGGGACTATCTACCTCTCCAGACACAATATCTTGAGTACCTATGATGGTGACTACATTTGCTGACTGATTATTATAAAAACGACTCACTAGCAAAATGAAAGACGATCGATTGATTATCTGTAAGATCCCAACTCTGCATTTGATTATTCTTCTTTTCTTATGCCCGCGGTATACGCTTTGGAATTTTTCCGAAATCCCGAAGATCGCGCATGGCGAGCGGACTACGCCCTCTTAGCGCCACTTTTTCCTCTCCCTTCGCCTTGGTCCGGGAAGGATCCCTCCTCTTTAACGGGCCGGAATTATATCTAGACAGTTCCGCATGTGGCGCTTTCTTCGAGCTGTCCATCCCTATTTGCCCCTGATCTCCCCGTGTCGTGGTCCCCCCTTTTTTCGGTTCAAGTGGAAGGATCCCCAAAATACAAGGGCCTTCTGCAGATTTTTTATTCTTCCAGCCCTATATAGCTTTATCCCCCGAAAATGGGTTCATGTTGAAAGATCCCATTCTCACCTGAAATTGGAGGAGAATGAAACTAAAATAAAACGCTAAAGGTGAAATCTCTTTCCACACATTTCAAAAACAAATATTTTAAATAAATGAAAAAAAACAAAGAAAGAAATCTTATATATTATATTATATTATATTATATAAATATATATATATATACTAAAATTATATATATATATATATTTATATAATATATTTTATTTATTTATATGTAAATATATATAATAATAATAATAATAATAATAATATTGACATATATTTATTATTATTATTATTAAAAATCTTAGGATAACTCCACTATATCTGCCGTATGGAAGGATCATATTGATTATGAATCTTTAGGCTTTAGGCTTTAGGTCAAATTGAGGGAAGATTCCACGCACTTCGAACTTTGTAAGCCACCCGTCTTGTTGCAGCTTTTCGTCCGTCCAACATAGCAAACTCGCCTTTGTTTGCTCTCCGCATCGTCAGAGCGCCCTGCCCTGGGACGTTGGCTGCTGTGTACGAAGATTGGGCTAGGCCCGCACTTGTTCCATCCAGCCCAGCCCGAAGTCGTCAAATTCTTGTTCAATCCATAAACGGGTCCCCCCTCCCCTAGCTTGGTATTTGACCACTCGACCGATCGACTAAAACCAATTCATTATTCTTGGAAAAGGTCGATCGATGAGTTGTTTCTTCTCCCGCAGTCTCCTTCATCGCAACGATTCTTCCCCGTTCAAGAAGAACGGTTTTCGTGATCGAATTACGAAATAGATATACGAACTGTATAGGATCATTCGCTGGAATGGGATAAGTGATTCTTTTATAGGATTCCAATGGGATATTCGAATCCACTGAAGATGCAATAGGTATTTGTGATCGATCAGCTTCCAGTATGACCGAGGACTTTCTATCTGAATCCATAATAACTACACAATCTGGTTGTTTGTTCGACCCGAAATGGATCTTCTTGTTTCTCGAACGGATTTTTTTCGGACTTGAACAATTGGTCAAAAAACCTCCGATCCTCCATTGAGAATCATTGATACAGCCGACTCTCGTCGCCATTTGTTCCATTATCTCATCGAATAACGAATTGGTATTTACAAAGAAGGAACGGCCTTTTTGACGAATGGGAGATCCTATAAAATGACAAGCGTTTCGTAAACAAATCAGTGTCTTGTCTGAATCGAGAATAGCAATTCCATTTCTGGAACCACAGATATATACTTTGAAATGGTGAGCAGCTACCCGACGGCCTAGATGTGCGTTCGTACTCAGTAATTTTTGAATAAATAAAATATGGATTGTAATTTTCTCTTTTTCTTTTCTCGAGTTGGCTCAGGTGGTTAGTTTAGTATAGAAGAGAATAGGTTCGCCGAGGAGCCCCAATCAATTCCCGACCAGAGCCGTCATCTTTCGATGAAGTTATCTTGAGGAAAAGAAGTCAAGAAAGTTGGAAACTTTCTCTAATTTCGTTTTTGACTTCAAAGTATATCAAACTCCTGTGGTTCGATATACGTATTTCCTGCATCCCTGGCGTCATGGATCTTCTCCCCAAGGCTAGTGGGGGCACCTGGAGAATTCCATTCCATAAGAGACAATCTCCAATCACTTCATCAGCGATTTCCTTCACTTCGTTAGGAGACCGATGAAGCCCCTCTGGGGATCAGAGGCTTCCCAGACTGTCATCAATCTCCCTTTTGAGTGAGGATCTCTACTGAATAGAAGCTTGAGAGAGTTTGGTAGTACAGTTGAGCTGGGGTCCTTCTCAACTGTTCCATGACCCAGGCACATAGTCAGGGTCTGAGTGTTGTTGGTTGAGGAAGGCCGCTAGCGCACGCTCCATAGCTTTTGATCTGGAGCCAGAACTTGCTCGGGAGCGTTCGGAGCTTCCTCGGCGGGATGGGGTTGCTGAGCCGGGAGGGGCCCCACCTCTATGTCACTGTCAGACGAGGACATAGAACTCTCAGACGAGGAAATCATCATACCAATTAGAAAAAGCTTCAGCAGCTTCTTTGGGCATGATGATAGAGAGTCTCAAGAAGAAGATCCCACTAAGGATTAAGGATCCCCCACGTCTCCCTCCATTGGTTAACCCGCTCCTGCGCCCGCTCCCGCTCCCTCCTCCTAAAATCGCAAACTTCCGCATGAAGAAGACTCATCATGTCTTCTTGATTTCAAAGTGTGGCAGAAATTGCAGAGGAGCAGGATCCGAAGCGGCACAACTGCTAATCCAGCTTACAAAGTATTCAAGTCCGTTTCAACTCATTGTTGGAATCCTCCCCTGTAAGATCATATCTCGAATGCCTCTATGCGGACACTCAAACTTCCTTTCATTGCTTGTCCTCCCTCCAGCTTAAACGTCCCTCAAATTTCTTGCACCAATGCTTATTCGCTGATAACTGGAATGAGATCTTGATTCGGCCGGAATCTGCGTCTTTACCATTTGAGGGGTGGGACTTTCTATCTCCGTCACCGGCTATCCATCCATTCATTCTATCCCATGTAGGTCGGCCTATGAATGCTTGATGTTAAGATGCTCTAGTTCAATCTCCGCCGCCGACCCAATAGCTTTACCAATTCCTGCCTCGGTACGTTTTCTCGGATTCGCCCGTTGACTGTCCTTCCCTCGCTTCCTCTCCCTGGCTGAAAAGCCGTAGTGCGCTAGCGCGCCCTTGATCTTTTTCAGCCGGTCGAGCCAGCCAAAGTGAGCGCCTCGCGCGACGTAAAGCGTAGCTCCTTTTTTGGCCTGGCCTTGCATCCTTTCCTTCAGTCGATAAAGAACTTCCTTCTGGATAGGAGTACTTACACATACTTGTCTTCTATCTTCCGCCCACCCGGTAGGGATAAGAAGAGCCTCCCGGAGATATAAAAAGGTTTTATACAGCCTTCATTTTGAATAGCTTTCCTTCCCTCCATATTTCTTTCATGACTGCTCTATCTAAATTGTCCAACTTTTCCTATTGATTATTGATTGACCTTCATTCAAGATTGAATCTTTCTTTAATGAGAGGAGAGATTCAACCTTCATTTGGCGCGGCGGTGGGAATAAGAAGAACTGCCTTTAAGACAGACTCCCCAACGGGAGGGAATAATAATTGGAAAGCCCACCTTTAAACAGTCGATTTCCTTAAAAGAGTTCCAACCCTACCTTTATTGAAAGCTTTCATCTTTCTCCCACCGGGATAAATCATTCCTTTTATACTTTGACCGATGAATGAATGCTTTCTTTATCCCCAACCTTCATTAAAGCTTCCTGCCTTCCTTGAATTCTGATGGATATTGCTTGTTTATTTAATGAGTATTATTCCTTCTTCCCAGTTCCACTTTTATATCCCTCCCTCCTTTTTATACAATCTATTTCCCTGATGTGAAATTTCATTATTTCCTTCATTAATGACTTTGATAGTGGAGCCTTCCTTCCTTTCCGTCTTCAACGGCAGATCCTGCGGCGGATGTTTGAATGAAATCAATATCTTATCTTCCCCCGAAGCCCTACTGCCCGGGTTTGGGTTGGGATAATCAAGGTTTGAGCAAATCAATAAAGATGTTTCCCCTAACCCACCCTCTGGGCTAGAATGAAGGAATGAAGGCTCAATACATTAAAGAAAAAGAAGTCTTTCTTATTTTTTCTTTAAGGGTGGGCATTCAATATCTTTCTTAAAGCTTATCCCACCCAAGCATAATTTGAACTCTGCTCCAGGGTGGGCTATAGATTGATGAATGAAGGAAGGTATCAAGATAAGGAAGGCTGGCCAGAGTTTTAGGAATAAAGGAATGAGGTTCATTTGCTAGCCCATTCTCCTGTCATTAAATAAATATCTTTCTCCATCCGTCTTTTCTTTTTTCTTTCGTCTTTCGTTATATACGTACGGGGCATTGATTTATCATTTAATTCACCCTTATCAAAAAATGAAGGCAAACCCTCATGAAACGCTTTCTGTCTACTGATTCAAACTTCAGGAAGAAAGTCATTCAACTACCTTATCATCCCCAACCCCAGCCAGAAGCTCCCCTTCAATCAATCAATTATCTTCTTGCTTTCTTTCATTGGTTAAAGGACAGACCCAACCTTTTTGTTGATTCTCCTTCACTTCAAGAGAATCAAAGCCCCTTTCTGTTTTCCTTCCCTACTTACCTAATCTGATCTTCTGAAACCGCTTGAGATTCTTATTTATACACTCTTGCCCTTCCCTTTCTTCTTCAATGAACCGGGCCTTCTGAATTCAACACTAATCTTTTGCCGGTTAGGAGAGAATATCTTATTCCCTAACGTTGACCGGACCGGCAACTCTACTAAGAAAGATGAAAGCCTAAAGACATTGCTATAAGGAAGGCATTCCTTGTTTCCATCTGTCTTTGTTTCCTTCTTCTGTCTTCTTTCATACCTCAATTCTTGAATCAAAAACTAATTCTTTTCCTTCTTCTTCAATCTTTATCTCAATCGGGAGGGTGGGAGTAGATATTATAAGTGAATTGTTAATACGTATATAATAGACTTTCCATTTCATTCCCCGCATTGAGAAATCAATGAAACATTGCTTTTTATCCTATTCAGTCAGATTTTTGAAAAAATCTTCTTTCCCGTATATAAAAAAAAACTTTTATCATTGGAAATGAGAGGCTGGCATAAAGCCGATCCACGTTGATTGATGAAGACGATTCTCCGAACTTCCTACTCCCACCCGTGTTGAGTATAAGTTGTTAAGCCTGGCCATGCCGATCAAACAAAAGAAAATCGAGCACAAGGAACCTGTTGGAAAGGGGAAAAACGTGTATTTATAAGCCTGAGGCAGCCGGATGATTCTCCAAACCTTTGCCCTCTTTCACCGAAGAGGAAAGGAGAATCTTCCAAGCGAAACCTAAATTTCCATGAGATTCATTCCTAAGCTTGCTTTGTTGCAGCAAGATGATCAGTCCGATAGTGCTGGAGAGAAGAGAAAGCGGAAGGCTATAAAAGCCCGGATGATCCAGCTTCAAGTACAGAGGTAGCTAAGAAAGCCAAACTGGGTGTACCCACTGGAGTTCTTGCTCCACCTCAAAGTTATCCTGATCAGTCTGATAAACCCGAAGGAGAGATAGAGAAAGCTGTTAAGGGAATGAATTTAGGATAAAAATGCATAGGAACTCGTGATGGATACATACAAGGGCTAGTTCCTGAGGAGCGGGGACAAGAGCAAGAGCAGCCACCACCCCAAAAGAGGGTCCTTCTACTCAGACTCCGCCATTTCCCACTACTGGCCCCCATCTTTCTAAAGTTTCATTTATAAAAAAAGGATTTTTGGGCATAAATTTTGAATTTCCTTTCCTGTCCAAACTATGCAATATCCTTTATATCAGACCTATGCAGAGCTCCACATCCTAAAGGAGGTCTTGAAAACCGGAAGAGGCCCTGTGGAGCAGAGAGCAGAAGGAATTGAATTATTGAAGCAGCAAGTGAAAGAAAGAGAGGAGAGGAAAAACGAAGGCTGGTACAGTCTCTCCAACAGGCCATGGCAAAGAAAGATCAGGAGATACGAAATCTCAAACAGCAGCTAAGTACACAGCCCGACCATAACCATAGATGCCCAGGAAAGGAATAGATCTATCTATTAGTCTTAGGCTTAGAAAGGAATAGGAATAGAAGGAATGGAGGGAATAGCCGGCCCTTCTTAGCGCTTAAGGAATGAATGAAATCAGGTAATCAAAGAGGTTGGTTTTGAGCACTAAAGATTCTCCAGGAGAGTTTGACTTCTTCTGCCAGCCGTGCGACGGCACTTTTCATGTTCTTCTTGATACGCGGGAAGAAGGGAGGTCAAGAATCCTATCTATCATGCTTGGTTGGTTGGTAGAGCAAGTCTCGATCTGTTCAGGTGCGTCGTATAGAAAGACGGCACACTGCTTAAACTGTAATCAGACGCAACACGGAAGGCTTGGCGTGGTCCAGCTGTGAAGCCCCGTTTTGATCACGGAAGCCATTTCATTTGGTTAGTTTGAAGCATGTGCGTGTTCTCCCTCGGCCGGTGATGGGAAGACTTTTCCATTACCTAGGTTCAGAGTGTCCACTCTTCACCCGCGCCGCGGTGAATCCTTCCTTCTACAAGTTATCGTACACGAGTTACATAAATTCTGATTTGAATTTCTCTATCATTTTCTTTCCTATGAAAAGAAAATAGCATATTAACTAAAAGAATAATATAATTTACCTTAACTACTTTTTTTTTCTTTTAGTTTGAGTGTTAGCTACGAAGGACTCTTTCAATCAATTGGCCTTTTAGCCTTAACACAAGCAAGACCCTTGCCTTGATGACTTCCGCCTCATCCCCGCCGAATACAGCTTTGAAATACTGATAGAAGAGATGGCCCTCCTTTGATTGAACAGGAACCGGTTCTAGCAGGACACCATCTGATCTCAATACGACCAAAAGTGAATCAAACCTCACTCTCTCAATGAATTCATCCATCCGGTTTGTTTGATCTTCCATCGATAACGAGACCGACCCAAGGCGCATTGGGACTCGCATTCCCTCTTGAATCAGTGGGTTTGAACAACGGATGGATTTCCATTCGGGACAAGACTCAAACCGTAGATCGACCAAGCCGGTTTGATTGAACCGGGTTTATAGAAAGATGGATGGAAACAATATCTAGGTAGAGACAGAGAGGTACACACAGCAACGAAGTCAGATGTTCTCCTCTCAACGGCAGTTGGTTCCACCCTCCCCGGTGACTCGAAGCTAATCACTCTGGGCCACTAAGGTTGAGGAGCCACTGCGCATCTCTTCTGGTCTGGCAGTCATCCTTATCGTTCCGTTTCGAAAGAAAGAAGAGAGTCTTCTCGCCTGAAACGCACAAGCGCCGGGTTGGGTTGAATCTAGCTCACCTCTCATTGGCTCCTCTCCCCTCCCTAGTTGTTCTCGCTCCTCACCGCTCATGCGTGGGACTATCTATCATGATTCCCGAGGGAATAAGAGATGGGGTTGGCTAAAAAAAAAGAAAAGCATTCTATAAAGTTTGATTCACTTGCATCTAAACTTCATGGAGAGGTACGAAGTCCCTAGAGTGTTATGGAGAGGGGCCCCTCTCACGCTAGTGAAGGAGTCTATCTATCTCTCAAGGGGAGGTTGGTTCAGCTCAGACATACATCTATCTGGTTGCTTTCTCCTGGTTGCCCGGAGGAGCGGGCGAATCTTGAATTCATTTCCGAAGTGAGAAACCGAATCCATTCATCCGCTTTAAGTGAATTATAGCAACCCGAAAACGGTCGAGTCGGAACCCTCTGCCTATATTTTATGCCTCCCTTTATTTAATTTCAGTCGGATCAAGTGATAGAAGAAGCCTGGCCTCTTCGCAACAACTCGTGGGGGAGACGGAACGGGCGCCTGACGACTAAACAGGGGGTGAAACGAACGAAAGGAGGTTTTTGATGAAGGTTGAATCGTCGATGTTCTAAGGCTTTCTTCCTTCTCCGGTGGCCTTCTTCATTTCTCAAGGTCGGGGACGAATCAATATCCGTCGTTGGGAAGTAGAAAGCCCGGCATCTACTAAGAGCTACTAGGAGCTAACTAGCTATCTTGGTAATGCTCTAAACCGTAGAATCACAACAGCCCCCGTGCAACTGCAGCAGAGATGGGCTTATTCTCATCCGGTTGGAGCCAATCCTACTCTAGGCTTGTCCCTACTGGCACCGCAACTTCTTGTTCTTCGCCCGGATGGATGATTTCGAAAGGACGTGGGTCCGGTCGAGCCACTGAACACCATAAGGAGGGAAGACAGACGCCACGGAATAGCTAGTTGGTTTTTTTATCGAGGGGGAAGAATGACCACTAGACCTTATAACAGGAAAGGGATAGAGAGATGGATGTTCACCCAACCAGATTGAAATGAATCTGAGTATTTGAGCCCCTCTCTTCCAATAGTGTAGCCAGCCATAAAATCAAGGCTTTAGCTCGATCGGCGGCCGACTAGAAGTTTATGGCATATCTATAACTGAACGCGGCGGTTCAGCCGGGTGGGAGGTGGATCTTCCCATGGGTTCGGGCTTGAAGTGAATCCGATGGATGTTCTCTCTTTCGAGAGGACTGCTTTTCGGGGGGGCTCAACTTCGATGAATCAATCCAGCGCCCCGTCTT